TCCGAGCTTGGGTTATGGAAGAAGGAACCGAGAAGAAAGTAGCAGCAACAACAGGTTTTATTATGGGACAGCTCATAATGTTGATATCGATCTATTATGCGCCTCTGCATCTAGCATTGGGTAAACCTCATACAATAACTGTCCTGTATCTACCATATCTTTTAATTCATTTTGTCTTGAACAATACGAACAAAGAATTTTTGAATTCAGAATTAACTAGAAATTCAATGCGTAATCTTAGCATTCAATGTGTATTCCTGAATCATCTCATTTTTCAATTATTCAACCATTTTCTTTTACCAAGTTCAATCTCAGTCCGATTAGTCAACATTTATATGTTTCGATGCAACAACAAGATATTTTTTATAATAAGTAGTTTTTTTGGTTGGTTAATTGGTCAAATTTTCTTACTAAAATGGATTGAATGGGTATTAGATTGGCTAAATTCAAATAAGTTTATTCAACTTCGTATTCAAAAAAGTATACTTAATTTACGTATATTTTTGAGAGGGCGCATTGTGTTAGAATGGAGAGATTCTATGCATCGCATCTTTACCATTAGTTTATTTGTTATTAGCCTGTACCACTTGGGAAAAGCACCATCGCCCATTTTGACTTACAAATTTGGTAAGGAACTGAAAAAACCCTCAATCAAGAAAGCTGGGTTGGAGCTGGAGGATGAGGAGGAGTTAGAGGGTAAGGAGAAAAAAGAGAAAAATGAAGAAATAGAAAGAACTTCTAAAATGGATGAAAAAGAACAGGAGGTATTTTTCGAAGAAAATTATTCGGAAAGAGGAGATGATTCAAGAAAGATGGATGAAAGGGAAGAAATTGGAACAAATGGAAAAGAAAACAGAAAAGATGAATTCCACAAAAACGGAAGACCTTTTGAAACTTCTTATCCAGGTTGGGATGAGGAAAATATCAAATTAGAGTTATTTGAAGAAAAAATTCAAGATAAAAAGGATAAGGATCTCTTCGAGTTTAATAAAAAAGCTTTTCTAACCCTGCTATTTGATACTAAACGGTGGAATCGTCCGTTGCGATATATAGAAAATGATTGGTTTGAAGATGCTGTAAGAAATGAAATGTCACAATACTTTTTTCATACATGTCAAAGTGATGGGAAAGAAAGAATACCTTTTACATATCCACCCAGTTTGTCAATCTTTTTGGAAATGATAAAAAAAAAGATATCCCGGTTCACAACAGAAAAACTTTCCCACAATGAATTGTATAATAATTGGATTTTGACTAATGAACAAAAAAAAAACAACCTAAGCAATAAAATCTTAAAAGGGGCCGAAGCTCTAGATAAGGGATTTATTGCTATGAATGTACTCGAAAAAAGGATTCGATTATGTAATGATGAGATTCAAGATGATGGGATTCAAAAAATATACTTACCAGAAATATATGATCCACTATTAAAAGGACCATATCGCGGACGAATCAAAGAAAGTTTTTTACTCCCAAAAACTCCTGTACTCCCACTCCCAGAAACTCCTGTACTCCCAGAAACTCCTGTACTCCCAGAAACTCCTGTACTCCCAGAAACTCCTGTAAAAGATCACATTTCGATAAATAAGATTCATGGTCTACTTCTCACTCCTAATTATCCTAAATTTGAACAAAAAGAAGATCTATTTAGTATCAAACCATTACCAACTGAAATTTGTTTTTTTTTGTTGAACTTAATCAATCAATTTTATGAAAAATCAACATTCAAATTGGAAGATCAGATGAGAATTTTGAAAGTTTTAGTCGATGCAGTTAGAATTGATCCGAAGGATGAAACAATTGTAAATGGAAAAGGATCCGTTGGAATAAAAGAAATCAGTAAAAAAGTCCCAAAATGGTCATACAGATTAAGAGACGAGTCGGAACTAGCGCCGGAAGAAGAGCATTTTCAAATTCATACGAGAGAGGGCAAATACGTAGTGATTTATGTTGAGGAGAATCTAAAGGATACAGAGACTGATAATATCAAAGAGACTGATAATCCCAAAGAGACTGATAATGCCAAAAAGACTCAAAATACGAAAAAGACTCAAAATAGCAAAGAAACTAAAAAAAAAAAAATGAAGAAAGAAGAGGAAGAGGAAGATAAAAAGGAAGATTATGTGGTACGTTATCGGAAAAGATCAGATTTTGGACGAGAACTAATCAGAGGATCCATGCGTGCTCAAAGACGTAAAACAGTCACCTGGAGAATGTTCTTGCAACTACAGGCGCACTCTCCACTGTTTATAGACAGAACAGCTAGATTCCCCTATTTCCATTTCATTTTCAATTCGAATCTCAAGCCACCGAAAATCTTTTTTTTGATTTTTAATAAATGGATGTGGAAAAACAAAAAGGCAGAATTCGAAATTTCAGATTCTACAAAAGAAAAGATAAAAGAAGGGAAAAAAAAAGAAGAGTTTCAAATAGAAGAAGACGATGAAGCAACACTTCTAGCAAGGTCAGAAGCCTGGGACCTCTATTCCCTTTACTATGGTCAAGCAATAAGAGGTGTGATATTACTAATCCAATCTTTTTTTAGAAAAAGGATTCTATTCCCTTCATTGATAATAGCTAAAAACGTCCTTCGTATGCTCTTATTTGAACCTCCTGAATGGTCGGAAGATTTTGAAGATTTGAATAAGGAAATGTATATTATATGTACCCATGATGGAACGATACCAGAAGCAGAAGGTGAATTTCCGGAAAACTGGATAACAGACGGTCTTCAAATAAAGATCCTATTTCCTTTTCGTCTGAAGCCTTGGCACAAAGATAAAGATGCAATGAAAAAAGAAGTGCAAGAAGAGCGTTATTGCTTTTTAACAGTTTTTGGAAAAGAAGCTGAAGTGCCCTTTGGTTCTCCCCGAAAGCAACCTTCTCAGTTTAGGTCCATTTGGAAACAACTAAGAAAAATGAAAAAATTGAAAAGGAATCGGTTTCTAGTTTTATTAAACGAAAGAATCAAATTCTTTCTAACTGTCTCAAAAGAAAGAATGAAATGGGTCATCAAAAATATTCCACTTATAAAAAAAAAAATAAAAGAACTTTCAAAAAAAAATCCAACTTCATTCTTTATAAAGAAAGAAACAAAAATATATATATATAAGAAGAGAAAAGAAGAAGATTCAGAACCTCTGACCTATCAAAAAGCTCTTCGGCTATTGCCTAGACGGCGCATTCCCGATCACGTTTTGATTCAGATGAGAAGTAAATTGATACAAATAAAAAAAATAGAATTAAATGCTATAACGGAGAGATTGAGAAATCGAAAAGAAAAAAGAAAAAAAATGAAAAAAAATAAGAAAAAGAGATCTCGAATTCCAAGTATAAATATTAATGGTAAAAGATTAGAATTACAAACAAATATTTGGGAAATATTCAAAATATTAAAAAGAATAAAGGAGCGATTAAAACGAAAATCACGTCGTCTTAGAAAACTTTTCATTGAAAGGTTATTTATAGATAATTTTTTATATGTTATTAAATATGTTATTAATGCCCTTAGCATCAATGTAAAGTTTTTTCTTGAATCAATGAAAAGGATTATTGAGGATAAAGAAAATCGAGAAATAATTCGTAAAACAAAGAATAGAATGCTTCGTCTTTTTTCAACCGTAACTGATCCGAGTTCAAAGCTATTTCGTGACGTAACTTTCTTGTCACAAGCATATGTATTTTTCAGATTATCACAAACCCCGGTTATTAACTTCTATAAGTTAAGATCCGATTTTCAATATCATGGAACATCTCTTTTTCTTAAAAAGAAAATAAAGGATTATTTTGTTGGAATACAAGGAATATTCAATTCCGAATTAAGATATAAGACCCCTGGTGATTCTATAATGAATCAATGGAAAAATTGGTTAAGGAGTCATCATCAATATAATTTATCTGAGATTGGATGGTCTAAATTAGTACCAAAAAAAAAATGGAGAAAGAAAATCAAGCGACACCTTAGAAAGAGAAAGAGAATCAATCAACACCTTAGAAAGAGAAAGAAAATCAATCAACACCTTAGAAAAAAAAAAAAAAAAACGAATCAGGACTTCTTAAGAGAATTAGTACAAAAAAAGACTTTAAAAAAGAAAATATATAAATATGATCTTTTATCGTATATATATAATATATATACGGCTAAGGGGGACTATGGATATAAATCATCATTAGAAGCAAATAAAATGATTTTTTCCAATTACAACACACATGAAGACAAACCTTTTGATATACCGAAGAATATTCTTCTCAATAATTATGGAGTAAAAAATGAGATTTTGATTCCAGATATAGAAAAAGCTCTAGATAGAAAAAATTTGGATTGTAGAATTCTGAATTCCATATCCAATCGGGAACCTTGCTTCTTCCCAAAATTATTCATTTTGTATAATATGTATATAAGTAAACCGTGGGTCATACCGATCAAATCACTTCTTTTAGATTTAGATTTGAATGTAAATCAAAATGTTGGTGAAAAGAAAGATAAAGTCATATCATCGAATGAAAACGAATCGAAAGTTGGAGAAAAATCTGCAAGATCGAAAATGAAAGGGGACAGAAAGAAAAAGAAACCCGAATACAAGAGACCACCAGAAGTCAAGGCTTTGCTTCTGCCGTTAAAGGCTTTGCGTTGGCAATGGAAAAAGGGGGGGGAAGAATCTGTAACTGAAAAACTAATCGAAAAGATCGAACTAATTTCTCTCTTCTTTAAACAGGCAGATCCAGGAAGGCTTTGTATATCCTGTATGAAAAGCAGAGATTTGGATTTAAGGCATTTTCGCAAGCCTAAAATGTCGGAACTGATAAAAACAGGAATATTGATTATCGAACCAGTTCCTGTGGTTCTGTCTATAAATAGGGGTGGAAAATTGATTATGTATCAAACCGTAGCAATTTCATTGATTCATAAGAGTCAAAACCCAATTTATCAAAGATATCCAGAAAGAGGCTATGTTGATAAAAAGAATTCTGGTAAATCTGTTCCAAGATATCAAAAGATGACTGAAAATAAAGACAAAAATCAGAATGATTTTTGTGTTCCTGAAAATATTTTATGCTCTAGACGTCGTAGAGAGTTGCGAATTCTCACCTGTTTCAATTCTAGAAATAGAAAAAGTATGCATGAAAATACGATATATGACAACGGGAATAGGGTAAAAAAAGATTGTCAGGTTTTTTCTAAAAACAAGGATCTTGATCGAGATAAAAAGAAACTAATTAAATTAAAGTTCTTTCTTTGGCCAAATTATCGATTAGAAGATTTAGCCTGTATGAATCGTTATTGGTTTAATACCAATAATAGCATCCATTTCAGCATGATAAGGATACGTATGTATCCACAATTGAAAAATTGATTAATCATATATTTTCTTTTTTATTTCATTTCACGTGCCCTATCTCGGATGCGAAGACAAAGAGATGCAAATGTGCATCTCCTTGTCTTTCATTTTATTCTGAAACATGATACTAATTTCAATGAACTATCCATTCGATCTAGAAATGAACCAACAAAATCTTTATATTAGATTTTATCTATTCGCCGATTAAAAAAAAAATTGTATTGATTAATAATTCAAATTTATTTTATTTGAAAAAAAAAAAGAAAGAATCAGGACTTCTTAACAAAATTAAGATTATTATATATACCAAATTCCAATCAAAATAAGTGGCATTCTTATTTTATTACTGATCAATAACAATATATATCAATAAAGGGGGGGCTTCCATTTTATGGCAAAAAACGCATATATAACGCTTATTTCACAAGAAAAAAGAAAAGAAAGCCCGGGGTCTGTTGAATTTCAAGTATTCGGTTTCACAAATAGGATACGAAGACTTACTTCACATTTAGAATTCCACAGAAAAGACTATTTATCTCAAAGGGGCCTACGTAAAATTCTGGGAAAACGACAACGACTCCTGTCTTATTTGTCAAAGAAAAATAAAATACATTATAAAAAATTAATTAATCAATTGGATATTCCAGAGTCAAAAACTCGTTAATTTCAAGAGTCATTTTTGAATTATTTGATTTATTAGATCTTGAATTTTGATGAACTTTTTTTTTTTCGTTTTAAGCAATTGATGGAAGAAAAAGTTGAGAAAAAATCTATGAATGTCCCAGCTACAAGAAAAGACCTCATGATAGTGAATATGGGTCCCCACCATCCATCAATGCACGGTGTTCTTCGACTCATTGTAACTCTAGATGGTGAAGATGTTATTGACTGTGAACCAATATTGGGTTATTTACACAGAGGGATGGAAAAAATTGCGGAAAACCGAACAATTATACAATATCTGCCTTATGTAACACGCTGGGATTATTTAGCTACTATGTTCACAGAAGCAATAACCGTAAATGGACCGGAGCAGTTAGGAAATATTCAAGTACCAAAAAGAGCCAGCTACATCAGGGTAATTATGTTGGAGTTGAGTCGTATAGCCTCTCACCTGCTATGGCTTGGACCTTTTATGGCGGATATTGGTGCACAAACCCCCTTCTTCTATATTTTCAGAGAAAGAGAATTTATTTATGATTTATTCGAGGCTGCCACCGGTATGAGAATGATGCATAATTATTTTCGTATCGGGGGAGTAGCGGCCGATTTACCTCATGGCTGGATAGAGAAATGTTTGGATTTCTGTGATTTTTTTTTAACAGGGGTTGTTGAATATCAAAAACTTATTACGCGAAATCCCATTTTTTTAGAACGGGTTGAGGGAGTAGGCATTATTGGTGGAGAAGAGGTAATAAATTGGGGTTTATCAGGACCAATGCTGCGAGCTTCTGGAATACAATGGGATCTTCGTAAAGTTGATCATTATGAATGTTACGGGGAAGTTGATTGGGAAGTTCAATGGCAAAAAGAAGGAGATTCTTTAGCTCGTTATTTAGTCCGAATTGCTGAAATGACGGAATCTGTAAAAATTATTCAGCGGGCTCTGGAAGGAATTCCGGGGGGTCCATATGAGAATTTAGAAATCCGATGCTTTGATAGAGAAATGGATCCAGGCTGGAATGATTTTGAATATGGATTCATTAGTAAAAAACCTTCTCCTACTTTTGAATTGCCGAAACAAGAACTTTATGTGAGAGTTGAAGCCCCAAAGGGAGAATTAGGAATTTTTCTAATAGGAGATCAGAATGGTTTTCCTTGGAGATGGAAAATTCGTCCACCAGGTTTTATTAATTTGCAAATTCTTCCTCAGTTAGTTAAAAGAATGAAATTGGCCGATATTATGACGATACTAGGTAGCATAGATATCATTATGGGAGAAGTTGATCGTTGAAATGATAACTGATATAACAGAAGGACAAGATATCAATTCTTTTTCCAGATTGGAGTCTTTAAAAGAGGTTTATGGAGTTATATGGGGACTTTTCCCTATTTTGACTCTTGTATTGGGAATCACACTAGGTGTACTGGTAATTGTATGGCTCGAAAGAGAAATAGCCTCAGGGATACAACAGCGTATTGGACCTGAGTACGCCGGTCCTTTGGGAATTCTTCAATCTCTGGCAGATGGGACAAAACTACTTTTCAAAGAGAATCTATTTCCATCTAGGGGAGATACCCGTTTATTCAGTATCGGACCATCCCTATCAGTCATATCAATTCTACTAAGCTATTCGGTAATTCCTTTTGGCTATAACTTTGTTTTAGTTGATCTAAATATAGGTGTTTTTTTATGGATTGCTATTTCGAGTATTGCTCCCATTGGACTTCTTATGTCAGGATATGGGTCAAATAATAAATATTCCTTTTTGGGTGGTTTACGAGCTGCTGCTCAATCGATTAGTTATGAAATACCATTAACTCTATGTGTGTTATCAATATCTCTACGTGCGATTCGCTGAGACGGAAATTTTTCCATATTCCTTTCTTTCCTGGAAAGAGATAAAATAAATTGAATAGATATTCTCATCCTTTTATTCATTGTTTGGAATTTGGATTGATGAACTCAATCAGATAGTTATATGAGTGAAATAAAACAGCCCCCGTCTAATTTCAATTTAGATATATATATCTATTCAAATTCATATACAAATTCAATTATAATTATAATGTATATAATTAATATACTATGATTGGAATTTGCAGTAAAAAAATGAAGTCTCATTTTCTATGTATAAGAATTGAAGGGAAAAAAGAAAAAAAAAATTAGAAGCGGCAAGGCCGTTTACCCCAAGATCGGTTTCCTGTCTTGAAGCGGGCTCAAAAAACCAACCCCATTAAGTTTTCACTACCCTTTGTATGATATGAATTACCATGCACATATTAACATAAGCGGGATTGATCAAAAATGAGTGGATGGTTAGAAGCACCAAGATACGCAAAGGATTAGTAATAGAGATTATGAAAATTATACAAAAAAGCATTTCCGCATAATTCTTAAGATATCTAATAATAATTTAATAGAACATAATAGAAAAAGAATAATAATTGGGACTTGAAGTTAGTAGAAAGAATCAGGCAATACTCCCCACAATTCCAATCCAGAGTATGCTCCTATCCACCAATTAAATAAATGGCTATCAGAAACGAATTAATCCTTTACTTTTTTTTCTTTATTTTTATAAGAGAAGTCCCCTTTTGACCAGAAAGAAGACTAGCAACGAAAAAATCGAAAGAATAATACAATTAAAATAAAAAAAAAGGGGGGGGGAGGGGGTTCCTATTTTTTTTTATTCTTTCTTGTATCCATATTTCTGGAAATAGAATTTATCTCATAATTTAGAAATTAATGGAATGTCTAATTCTTTTTCGTTATAGAAAAGGATGGGTTGTGGATATTTCTACAAGGAATATTTTGTTGAAAAATGAAGTTATTACTCAAAAGATTTCAATTATTAAAGGATGAGATCAATTCAGAAGTACCTTTCTTATTATCTTATTATATAGTTATATTTTTATTATAACAGACAGAATTGAATTGGTCGAATTCAGGACCGTATAAAAAATGAGTATCCTATCTATCCTAAAGACATATCAAGAAAATAAATTGGCCCGGTCCTTAGATTTACTTATGGCCTTCGAGGAGCCGTATGAGGTCAAAATCTCATGTACGGTTCTGTAATAGCGATGGGAACAGTAATGTTATCACCGACTATCATTCTCTAACAGCTCAAGTACAGTTGATATCGTTGGTACACAATCAAAATATGGTTTTTGGGGGTGGAATTTGTGGCGGCAACCCATAGGGTTTATTGTTTTTATGATTTCTTCCCTAGCGGAATGTGAGAGATTACCTTTTGATTTACCAGAGGCAGAAGAAGAATTAGTAGCAGGTTATCAAACCGAATATTCGGGTATCAAATTTGGTTTATTTTACGTTGCTTCTTATTTAAACCTATTAGTTTCTTCATTATTTGTAACAGTTCTTTACTTGGGCGGTTGGAATATCTCTATGCCGTACATATTTGTTTCTGATTTTTTTGAAATAAATAAAGTATGTGAAATTTGTGAAACGACAATTTGTATCTTTATTACATTAGCAAAAACTTATTTGTTCTTGTTCATTTCTATCACAACAAGATGGACTTTACCTAGGCTAAGAATGGACCAACTATTAAATCTTGGATGGAAATTTCTTTTACCTATCTCTCTCGGCAATCTATTATTAACAACTTCGTCCCAACTTCTTTCCTTGTAAAAGAATATTTAATAACTTGTCTCAAATTAAACAAGAGAAAAAAACAAAATCCAATTTTTTTTTGTAGATATTCACGATATGTTCCTTATGGTAACTGGGCTCATGAATTATGGTCAACAAACAGTACGAGCTGCAAGGTACATTGGTCAAAGTTTCATGATTACCTTATCCCACGCAAACCGTTTACCCGTAACTATTCAATATCCTTATGAAAAATTAATCACATTGGAGCGTTTCCGCGGTCGAATCCATTTTGAATTTGATAAATGCATTGCTTGTGAAGTATGTGTTCGTGTATGTCCTATAGATCTACCCGTTGTTGATTGGAAACTGGAAACTAATATTCGAAAGAAACGATTGCTTAATTACAGTATTGATTTCGGGATCTGTATATTTTGTGGTAACTGCGTTGAGTATTGTCCAACAAATTGTTTATCAATGACTGAAGAATATGAACTTTCTGCTTATGATCGACATGAATTGAATTATAATCAAATTGCTTTGGGACGTTTACCAGTGTCAGTAATTAACGATTATACAATTCGAACAATTTTGAATTTGTCCCAACTCAAATAAATTGGAAAATCTCCTTAACTCATAAAAAGGAAAAAATAGATAAATTTGGATTATAAATATATATATATATAATAATATTCTATTTCGATTTCGAATAGAATTAATTCGAAATAGAATCTAATTAATCCTTAATTTAAAATAATAAAAATATTTTTTTTCTTTTTTTCTAAAAAATCTAAAAAAAAAAAAAATAGAATATAAATTTAAGAAAAATAAACAAGAATAAAAAATTAAATTCCTATTAATTAAATAAAAATAAAAAAAGTAACACAAAAAATAAAAAGAATAAAATATAGGAAGAAATTCGGCCACCCCCGACATATTTAAAAGCCTCTCCCATAAAAAAACTTGTAACACCCACCCCATTTGTAATTCCATCGACTATTCGCCTATCTAAAATATTATTTATTTTAGCCAATCTTTTTATGTTCTTATTAAATGCTATTCCAATAAAAGCATCCATATAACCACGATTATATGACCAATCATATATTATATTCGTTATTTTTTCTATAAAAATATTTATACAAATCTTGTTCGGAAAATTTTTAGAAAAAAAATTTATTAAGTTAAAATTTTGTATAGATGAATAAACGGGCTTATATAAAAAAGACGCTATAACTATTCCGAAATAAGCTAGACTGACCGAAAAACTTGCATTTTTCACAAATTCATATGAATCCAAAGAATTGTTTAAATTCTTATGTAAAAGGTTGATAGATGGAATTAAGAATGTCGATAATATGTCGAAATCTACTCCTCCGTAATTGAAAGAAACTCCAAAGAACCCTACAAACAAAGTAAATAATACTAATACGAGCATAGAAAATAGCATAGCATTGTCCGATTCATGAGGATAGGATAAAATTTTTTTAGTATTAAAATTAGTAATAGTAAAAAAAGGACGTATTCTTTTTTTTTGAAGAAGACGAAGACACATCGAATTAATAGAAATATCAAAAAAAGAAGTACTTTCATTTTTTCTCATTGTTAATAAGAACAATAAATAAACTTTTTTTTTAATAATTTTTTTACCTTCTTTACCCCATAAGGAGATTGAAAAAAATAAATTATTTTTTTTTCCATTAAAATTCTGAAAAAAAATGTTTAAATGTCCTTCAAAAATAAGTAAATAGATCCTAAACATGTAAAATGCGGTTAATCCCGCGGTAGAATAAGCTATTATGGCAAAAATGGTTGAATACAAGGAACTATCATTAAGAATCTCATCTTTGGACCAAAAACAGGCAAAAGGAGGAATACCACAAAGAGAGAGTGTACCTGTTAAAAAAGCAATCTTTGTAATTGGAACATGTTTTGTTAAACCGCCCATAAAAGCTATATTTTGACTTTTATTAGTAGAATAGCCAACAATGGGTTCGATTGAGTGGATAATTGATCCAGATCCTAAAAACAACAATGCTTTGGAATAAGCATGAGTAATTAAATGAAATAAGGCAGCTCGATAAGAACCCATGCCTAGAGCTAACATCATATAACCCAATTGAGACATTGTAGAATAAGCCAACCCCCTCTTAATATCCTTTTGAGCAAGAGCTAAAGTAGCTCCTAAGAGAACTGTTACTATACCTAACAAGGCTATTAGATTCATTATATAAGGTGCGTACATAAAAAGAGGAAGAAGACGGGCTACAAGAAAGATTCCCGCTGCTACCATAGTAGCGGCGTGTATAAGAGCCGAAGTGGGAGTAGGTCCTTCCATAGCATCTGCTAACCATACATGAAGGGGGAATTGGGCAGATTTTGCAATCGGACCAACAAATAGCAAAAAAGCACATAAAGTAAGAAAGAAAAGATTAACCTCGTTCTTATTAATTAAATTCTTTAAGATTTCAAATAAATCTTGAAATTCAAAACTTCCTGTTATCCAATAAAAACCTAAAATTCCTAATAATAAACCAAAATCCCCTACACGATTAGTTACAAATGCTTTTTGACAAGCAGTGGCTGCAAGAGGTCGCGTGAACCAAAAACCAATTAATAGATAAGAACACATTCCAACCAATTCCCAAAAAATATAAATTTGTATTAAATTTGAACTAGTAACTAATCCTAACATCGAAGCATTGAAAAAACTCATATAAGCAAAAAATCTCAAATATCCTTGATCGTGAAACATATAATTATCACTATAAATAAGAACCAGGATTCCAACAGTAGTTATTAATATTAACATAATAGAAGTGAGTGAATCAATAAAATATCCAAATTCAAAAGAAAGATCATTATTAATAGTCCAAGACCATACATATTGATAGATGGAACTGTTATTTATTTGTTGAATAGTTAAATCAACTGCAAAAATCATAATTATACTTAACAAAAAAATACTAGGAATAGCCAAAATACGACGAAGGTTTTTTGTTACCGACGGAAAAAGTAGAAGTCCTACGCCTATTAATATGGGAACCGGAAGTGGAATGAAAGGTATAAGCCACGAATATTGATATATGTATTCCATAAAAAAAAATCCTCTATTAGTGATGGTTTTTATTAAGATATAGAAAGTCTAAATGTAAATTGTTGTATTCTGTATTATATAATACAATAATTTACATTTAGAAAGAGAGTAGGAATAATTCCAACAAAAACTTAAATTCATTTGGATATGAAAAAGTGCACTTAACCAATAAAAAATCAGCTCATTTTTGAACTAATTGATCTATTTTGAACTAATTGATCTATTTGGATTACAAAAGGAAAGGCATATATTTTTGAAATAATAAAAGGTATGTGATTTTTCTGTAACGACATTCTTAATTTCTTTAATTTGTTGGTTTGATTTCTAAATAAAATAGAATAAACGATGGATATAGCTTTTTTATTTTAATATGGTTCTTATATTATATTAATATATTTATATTATATTAATATATTAAGGAATGATTCCGTTCGAACAATAGATGTCTTTGACATTCAATAATAGAAATTAAATTAGGAAAATTTTGGAATGGCAGTCCCAAAAAAACGTACTTCTATATCAAAAAAAAAGATTAGAAAAAATATTTGGAAAAAGAAAGGTTATCGGGCAGCAGTGAAATCTATTTCATTAGCAAAATCTCTTTCTATGGGTAATTCAAAAAGTTTTTTTGTGCAAGATATACAACTATCGGAATAATTTGAATCAGCAGAATTGAAAGAATGACCTAATTTTTTCTTCTGATTTCTGTTTTTTATAAATTTTTAAAATCCTATATAAGAAAAAATATTGAATAATATGTATATATATATATATATTATATATATATTATTATTTTTTAATTTTAAGAAAAAAAAAGAAAGGATTTATCTTTCCTAGTATTTTTAGTTTTGAACTTTTCAATATTTTTTTTAGTATAGAAATATAAAAAGAATAATTTTTTTTTTGGATGGGGATTCTTATTTTTCCCATCCATGCAATAACAATAAAAAAAGTTTTTTTTTTTAGATTAAAAAAAAAATAACATAAAAAAAAATAAATAAGAAATCAATCTTATTGGAATGGTCGACTCTCTCTCTTTTTTTATTCATCAATTTTTTTATTTTAATGTTTAAAATTTCAGGTTTACTAAACAAATTTTTACAAATTTTTTTTTTTTTCATTGTGATTGACTTCTTCAATCTTGACGATTGAATATAAAAAGGTTATTCTTTTTTCAAGAAAGCCGCTATGGTGAAACTGGTAGACACGCTGCTCTTAGGAAGCAGTGCTAGAGCATCTCGGTTCGAATCCGAGTAGCGGCATGGCATCTTAAAAAAGAGTAAGTCCTATAATAAATTAAATTTTAGATTTCCATTCCTGGTACTTTTATTTTATATGATATTTTTAACTTTAGAACATATATTTACTCACATATCCTTTTCAGTTGTTTCAATTGTTATATCAATCCATTTGATAACCTTATTAGTCAATGAAATCGAAATCATAGGACTATATGATTCATTAGAGAAGGGCACGATAGGCACTTTTTTCTGCATAACCGGATTATTAATTACTCGGTGGATTTTTTCTAGACATTTACCATTAAGTAATTTATATGAATCATTAATCTTCCTCTCGTGGAGTTTATCTATTTTGTATATGGTTCCTTATTTAAAAAAACATAAAAACCAATTAAGCACAATAATTGCACCAAGTGTTATTTTTACCCAAGGCTTTGCTACTTCAGGTCTTTTAACTGAAATGTGTCAACCCGCAATATTAGTACCCGCTCTCCAATCATACTGGTTAATGATGCACGTAAGTATGATGGTATTGAGCTATGCCACTCTTTTATGTGGATCATTACTATCAGTAGCTCTTTTAGTCATTACATTTCAAAAAAAGATTAGGATTCCTGATAAAAGCAATAATTTATTAAATGATACTTTTTCTCTTGGTAAGATAAAATACATCAAGGAAAAAAAGAATGTTTTAGAAAACACTCCATTTTTTTATTCTATAAATTATTACCGATCCCAATTGATTCATCAATTGGATCGTTGGAGTTCTCGTATTATTAGCTTGGGGTTTACCCTTTTAACGATAGGTATTCTTTCAGGAGCAGTATGGGCTAATGAGGCATGGGGATCCTATTGGAATTGGGATCCAAAAGAAACTTGGGCATTTATTACTTGGATCATATTTACAATTTATTTACATATTCGAAAAAAAAAAAAATGGGAAGGTATAAATTCCGCAATTATTGCCTCTACCGGCTTTTTTATAATTTGGATATGTTACTTTGGGATCAATTTGTTAGGAATAGGACTGCACAGTTATGGCTCATTTACGTCTAATTGATGGGATAAAAAACCTTAGGAATCTAAGCATAGGCAACATAAAATAGATTCTCTATTTTAAAAGTATATATATGAAAACCCTTCAAATCCGTCGAGAACCCCTTAAATCAAAAAATTTAATGATTTTTGAGGTTCTCACAAACACGAGACACACCCGATTACAATCCCAATTTCTTCTAGTTAATTTAAGAAATTTTAAATTAAAATAAAGAAGGATATCTCCTCCCTTTTTTTTATACAACGGACACTATTCAAAAAAACGGACACTATTAAACTATTAATAGGGGGGTATTTCCCTTTTTTTAATTGTTTGGTTTTATTCCTGAAAACCTTTTATAAAAACAAATTAGATAAAATAGCTTCAACCTTCTCAACTGAAAATGAAAAAACAAGATCCGGATAAATACCAATACCTATTACAGGTATAAGAATCGAAATCGAAACAAATAACTCTCGCGGTCCAGAATCCAAAAAATTTGAATTTAATACATTAAAAATCTTGTAACCATAAAACGTCTGGCGTAACATAGATAATGAATAAATAGGGGTTAATATCAATCCAATTGCCATTAGAAAAGTAATTATTATTTTTGTCATTAAAAAATATTTTTGACTGGTAATTATTCCAAAAAAGACTATCAATTCTGCAACAAAACCACTCATTCCCGGTAATGCAAGAGAAGCCATTGATAAGATACTGAACATCGTGAATATCTTTGGAATTGAGATAGCCATTCCACCCATTTCTTCTAGATAAGGAAGACGTATTCTATCGTAACTTGTTCCCGCCAAGAAAAAAAGCGCAGCGCCAATAAATCCGTGAGATATTATTTGTAAAACGGATCCATTGAGTCCCGTGTCGCTTAGGGAACCAATTCCTATAATTATGAAACCCATATGAGATACAGAAGAATAGGCTATTCTTTTTTTGAGATTCCGTTGACCAAGAGATGTTGAAGCTGCATAGATTATTTGAATTGTGCCTAATCCTATTAACCAGGGAGAAAATAGAGAATGAGCGTGGGGTAATAATTCCATATTAATTCGAATCAACCCATATGCTCCCATTTTTAATAAGATTCCAGCTAAAAGCATACAAGTACTGTAATGCGCCTCTCCATGAGTGTCTGGTAACCACGTATGTAAGGGTATAATCGGCGATTTGACAGCAAAAGCAATAAGAAATCCAAAATAAAATATTATTTCTAGTATTCCTGAATACGATTGATTCGATAATGTTTCAAAATTTAATGTTGGTTCGTTCGAACCATATAAACCGATACCTAAAACTCCCATTAATAAAAAAATAGAACTTCCTGCAGTGTACAAAATAAACTTTGTAGCTGAGTACAAACGCTTTTTCCCACCCCACATGAATAAAAGTATATAAACGGGAATTAATTCTAATTCCCACATGACAAAAAAGAGTAAAATATCTTGAGAAGAAAATGATCCTATTTGACCGCTATACATTGCTAACATTAAGAAATAGAATAATCGGGATTCCCGAGTAACTGGCCAAGCCGCTAAAGTTGCTAAAGTGGTAATAAATCCCGTCAGTAAAATGGGTGCTATAGAAAGTCCATCTATTCCCAATCTCCAATAAAAATCAAAAAAATTGATCCATTTATAATTCTCTGTCAGTTGGATTAATGGATCGTTCAATTGGAAATGATAAGAGAATGCGTAAGTCGTTAGAAGAAGCTCTATTACAGAAATATAGATAGTATACCATCGAATTATTTTATTCCCTTTATGAGGCAATAAAAAGATTAAAGAACCCGCGTATATTGGAAAAACAACAATTATGGTTAACCAAGGAAAAAAATTCGTGGTAAAAATAAGATATGCTTGGGCCAAAAACCAGTACTCAATATATTCAAAAATATATTGAGCACAAGTTTTTGTCAGTAAAAATAAAGAATCAACAGTATTAATGTTGTATTTTTGGTATATATCAATAAGCTATACCCATGCTTCGAGTTGTTTCATCTCCTAAATAAACTCGAACACTCAAAAAATCGGTTGGACAAGCGGATTCACATCTTTTACAACCGACACAATCCTCTGTTCTTGGAGCAGAAGCTATTTGCTTAGCTTTACATCCGTCCCAAGGTATCATTTCTAATACATCTGTGGGGCAGGCTCGAACACATTGAGTACACCCTATACACGTATCATAAATCTTTACTGAATGTGACATTGCATCTATCTTTTTTTATCATCAATTTTCGATCTAGTAAAAGTAAATTAGTAAATGAATCATATATTTATATACAAGATGAATCAATGATTTACTGTGATTTTTTTTTTCTAATTAATCTCATTTTTTTGGAACAATTCATACTCATAAGATAAGAGAGGGCCAGGATACTTTGATTTATTAAATTCTCGTAAACACGATCATATCTTACATACCATACATCCTCGTTGGAAGTAATTAATATTCAAATTTGAATATTGAATCTTCAAATTTTTGTTTTTATGATCAATTTATTTATTTAACAAATTAGATTGATTTATACGAATGGATTTTCTGTTACGATAAATTGATGAAAGAATAGCCAATCCAATAGCTGCTTCAGCAGCTGCAATAGCTATAACAAAAATTGCAAAAATATTTCCTTTTAATTGACGACTATCAAAAAAATCAGAAAATGTTACGAAATTCAAATTAACTGCATTCAGTATAAGTTCAAGACACATAAGAGCTCTAACCAAATTTCGGCTCGTGATCAATCCATAGATACCGATAGAAAATAAATAGGCACTCAAAACAAGTACATATTCGATCATCATTGATTAACTCCTTATCAATTTCGATTCATTTCAATATGAATAACAATTTAATAGATTCGAGTAACAAGAGAATATAGCAAATGCGGAAGAAATAGGTTAGAAATATAAAAAAATATTTCATATTTTTTCGATAGGAAATCTGTGTGATAAGATACAACAATTTTATTTGTTCTTTATAGTTATAAGGATTTATTACTGGCGAGCTACGATAATTGCACCGATCAAAGCAATCAAAAGAATTATTGAAATTAATTCAAATGAAAGAAAAAAATCTGTTGATAAATGAATTCCAATTTGTTGACTATTATTTATTAAATCTTGCTCTATGATTTGATTTGACTTTGTAGTCCAAATAATCCCATACCACGACGTGTTTAGAATAATAGTTATTAGTGAAACAAAAATACTTGTACAAATAGTAAAAGTAATCCCGTCCCCAAAAGTCCAAAGATTAAAATCTTTGTAATAATCTGAACCATTCATGAACATCACAGCAAATAGGATTAAAACATTTATAGCTCCTACGTAAATAAGGAGCTGTGCTGCAGCTACAAAATGGGAATTTGCTAAAATATATAATAAAGATATAGAAACAAGAACCAGTCCTAAAGAAAAAGCAGAATAAGTTGTACTGGTAAGGAATACGACTCCAAGACTTCCTAAGATAAGACCTGATCCCAGAAAAATGAAAAGAAAATCATGTATTGATTCGAGCAAATCCATTATATAAAAATAAGAAAACGGCTTTAATAAATCGAAATTTCATGACCTTATTGATACGACCAGGAATTTAATTAATAGGAATTTAATTTTTTATTCTTGTTTATTTTTCTTAAATTTATATTCTATTTTTTTTTTTTTTAGATTTTTTAGAAAAAAAGAAAAAAAATATTTTTATTATTTTAAATTAAGGATTAATTAGATTCTATTTCGAATTAATTCTATTCGAAATCGAAATAGAATATTATTATATATATATATATTTATAATCCAAATTTATCTATTTTTTCCTTTTTATGAGTTAAGGAGATTTTCCAATTTATTTGAGTTGGGACAAATTCAAAATTGTTCGAATTGTATAATCGTTAATTACTGACACTGGTAAACGTCCCAAAGCAATTTGATTATAATTCAATTCATGTCGATCATAAGCAGAAAGTTCATATTCTTCAGTCATTGATAAACAATTTGTTGGACAATACTCAACGCAGTTACCACAAAATATACAGATCCCGAAATCAATACTGTAATTAAGCAATCGTTTCTTTCGAATATTAGTTTCCAGTTTCCAATCAACAACGGGTAGATCTATAGGACATACACGAACACATACTTCACAAGCAATGCATTTATCAAATTCAAAATGGATTCGACCGCGGAAACGCTCCAATGTGATTAATTTTTCATAAGGATATTGAATAGTTACGGGTAAACGGTTTGCGTGGGATAAGGTAATCATGAAACTTTGACCAATGTACCTTGCAGCTCGTACTGTTTGTTGACCATAATTCATGAGCCCAGTTACCATAAGGAACATATCGTGAATATCTACAAAAAAAAATTGGATTTTGTTTTTTTCTCTTGTTTAATTTGAGACAAGTTATTAAATATTCTTTTACAAGGAAAGAAGTTGGGACGAAGTTGTTAATAATAGATTGCCGAGAGAGATAGGTAAAAGAAATTTCCATCCAAGATTTAATAGTTGGTCCATTCTTAGCCTAGGTAAAGTCCATCTTGTTGTGATAGAAATGAACAAGAACAAATAAGTTTTTGCTAATGTAATAAAGATACAAATTGTCGTTTCACAAATTTCACATACTTTATTTATTTCAAAAAAATCAGAAACAAATATGTACGGCATAGAGATATTCCAACCGCCCAAGTAAAGAACTGTTACAAATAATGAAGAAACTAATAGGTTTAAATAAGAAGCAACGTAAAATAAACCAAATTTGATACCCGAATATTCGGTTTGATAACCTGCTACTAATTCTTCTTCTGCCTCTGGTAAATCAAAAGGTAATCTCTCACATTCCGCTAGGGAAGAAATCATAAAAACAATAAACCCTATGGGTTGCCGCCACAAATTCCACCCCCAAAAACCATATTTTGATTGTGTACCAACGATATCAACTGTACTTGAGCTGTTAGAGAATGATAGTCGGTGATAACATTACTGTTCCCATCGCTATTACAGAACCGTACATGAGATTTTGACCTCATACGGCTCCTCGAAGGCCATAAGTAAATCTAAGGACCGGGCCAATTTATTTTCTTGATATGTCTTTAGGATAGATAGGATACTCATTTTTTATACGGTCCTGAATTCGACCAATTCAATTCTGTCTGTTATAATAAAAATATAACTATATAATAAGATAATAAGAAAGGTACTTCTGAATTGATCTCATCCTTTAATAATTGAAATCTTTTGAGTAATAACTTCATTTTTCAACAAAATATTCCTTGTAGAAATATCCACAACCCATCCTTTTCTATAACGAAAAAGAATTAGACATTCCATTAATTTCTAAATTATGAGATAAATTCTATTTCCAGAAATATGGATACAAGAAAGAATAAAAAAAAATAGGAACCCCCTCCCCCCCCCTTTTTTTTTATTTTAATTGTATTATTCTTTCGATTTTTTCGTTGCTAGTCTTCTTTCTGGTCAAAAGGGGACTTCTCTTATAAAAATAAAGAAAAAAAAGTAAAGGATTAATTCGTTTCTGATAGCCATTTATTTAATTGGTGGATAGGAGCATACTCTGGATTGGAATTGTGGGGAGTATTGCCTGATTCTTTCTACTAACTTCAAGTCCCAATTATTATTCTTTTTCTATTATGTTCTATTAAATTATTATTAGATATCTTAAGAATTATGCGGAAATGCTTTTTTGTATAATTTTCATAATCTCTATTACTAATCCTTTGCGTATCTTGGTGCTTCTAACCATCCACTCATTTTTGATCAATCCCGCTTATGTTAATATGTGCATGGTAATTCATATCATACAAAGGGTAGTGAAAACTTAATGGGGTTGGTTTTTTGAGCCCGCTTCAAGACAGGAAACCGATCTTGGGGTAAACGGCCTTGCCGCTTCTAATTTTTTTTTTCTTTTTTCCCTTCAATTCTTATACATAGAAAATGAGACTTCATTTTTTTACTGCAAATTCCAATCATAGTATATTAATTATATACATTATAATTATAATTGAATTTGTATATGAATTTGAATAGATATATATATCTAAATTGAAATTAGACGGGGGCTGTTTTATTTCACTCATATAACTATCTGATTGAGTTCATCAATCCAAATTCCAAACAATGAATAAAAGGATGAGAATATCTATTCAATTTATTTTATCTCTTTCCAGGAAAGAAAGGAATATGGAAAAATTTCCGTCTCAGCGAATCGCACGTAGAGATATTGATAACACACATAGAGTTAATGGTATTTCATAACTAATCGATTGAGCAGCAGCTCGTAAACCACCCAAAAAGGAATATTTATTATTTGACCCATATCCTGACATAAGAAGTCCAATGGGAGCAATACTCGAAATAGCAATCCATAAAAAAACACCTATATTTAGATCAACTAAAACAAAGTTATAGCCAAAAGGAATTACCGAATAGCTTAGTAGAATTGATATGACTGATAGGGATGGTCCGATACTGAATAAACGGGTATCTCCCCTAGATGGAAATAGATTCTCTTTGAAAAGTAGTTTTGTCCCATCTGCCAGAGATTGAAGAATTCCCAAAGGACCGGCGTACTCAGGTCCAATACGCTGTTGTATCCCTGAGGCTATTTCTCTTTCGAGCCATACAATTACCAGTACACCTAGTGTGATTCCCAATACAAGAGTCAAAATAGGGAAAAGTCCCCATATAACTCCATAAACCTCTTTTAAAGACTCCAATCTGGAAAAAGAATTGATATCTTGTCCTTCTGTTATATCAGTTATCATTTCAACGATCAACTTCTCCCATAATGATATCTATGCTACCTAGTATCGTCATAATATCGGCCAATTTCATTCTTTTAACTAACTGAGGAAGAATTTGCAAATTAATAAAACCTGGTGGACGAATTTTCCATCTCCAAGGAAAACCATTCTGATCTCCTATTAGAAAAATTCCTAATTCTCCCTTTGGGGCTTCAACTCTCACATAAAGTTCTTGTTTCGGCAATTCAAAAGTAGGAGAAGGTTTTTTACTAATGAATCCATATTCAAAATCATTCCAGCCTGGATCCATTTCTCTATCAAAGCATCGGATTTCTAAATTCTCATATGGACCCCCCGGAATTCCTTCCAGAGCCCGCTGAATAATTTTTACAGATTCCGTCATTTCAGCAATTCGGACTAAATAACGAGCTAAAGAATCTCCTTCTTTTTGCCATTGAACTTCCCAATCAACTTCCCCGTAACATTCATAATGATCAACTTTACGAAGATCCCATTGTATTCCAGAAGCTCGCAGCATTGGTCCTGATAAACCCCAATTTATTACCTCTTCTCCACCAATAATGCCTACTCCCTCAACCCGTTCTAAAAAAATGGGATTTCGCGTAATAAGTTTTTGATATTCAACAACCCCTGTTAAAAAAAAATCACAGAAATCCAAACATTTCTCTATCCAGCCATGAGGTAAATCGGCCGCTACTCCCCCGATACGAAAATAATTATGCATCATTCTCATACCGGTGGCAGCCTCGAATAAATCATAAATAAATTCTCTTTCTCTGAAAATATAGAAGAAGGGGGTTTGTGCACCAATATCCGCCATAAAAGGTCCAAGCCATAGCAGGTGAGAGGCTATACGACTCAACTCCAACATAATTACCCTGATGTAGCTGGCTCTTTTTGGTACTTGAATATTTCCTAACTGCTCCGGTCCATTTACGGTTATTGCTTCTGTGAACATAGTAGCTAAATAATCCCAGCGTGTTACATAAGGCAGATATTGTATAATTGTTCGGTTTTCCGCAATTTTTTCCATCCCTCTGTGTAAATAACCCAATATTGGTTCACAGTCAATAACATCTTCACCATCTAGAGTTACAATGAGTCGAAGAACACCGTGCATTGATGGATGGTGGGGACCCATATTCACTATCATGAGGTCTTTTCTTGTAGCTGGGACATTCATAGATTTTTTCTCAACTTTTTCTTCCATCAATTGCTTAAAACGAAAAAAAAAAAGTTCATCAAAATTCAAGATCTAATAAATCAAATAATTCAAAAATGACTCTTGAAATTAACGAGTTTTTGACTCTGGAATATCCAATTGATTAATTAATTTTTTATAATGTATTTTATTTTTCTTTGACAAATAAGACAGGAGTCGTTGTCGTTTTCCCAGAATTTTACGTAGGCCCCTTTGAGATAAATAGTCTTTTCTGTGGAATTCTAAATGTGAAGTAAGTCTTCGTATCCTATTTGTGAAACCGAATACTTGAAATTCAACAGACCCCGGGCTTTCTTTTCTTTTTTCTTGTGAAATAAGCGTTATATATGCGTTTTTTGCCATAAAATGGAAGCCCCCCCTTTATTGATATATATTGTTATTGATCAGTAATAAAATAAGAATGCCACTTATTTTGATTGGAATTTGGTATATATAATAATCTTAATTTTGTTAAGAAGTCCTGATTCTTTCTTTTTTTTTTTCAAATAAAATAAATTTGAATTATTAATCAATACAATTTTTTTTTTAATCGGCGAATAGATAAAATCTAATATAAAGATTTTGTTGGTTCATTTCTAGATCGAATGGATAGTTCATTGAAATTAGTATCATGTTTCAGAATAAAATGAAAGACAAGGAGATGCACATTTGCATCTCTTTGTCTTCGCATCCGAGATAGGGCACGTGAAATGAAATAAAAAAGAAAATATATGATTAATCAATTTTTCAATTGTGGATACATACGTATCCTTATCATGCTGAAATGGATGCTATTATTGGTATTAAACCAATAACGATTCATACAGGCTAAATCTTCTAATCGATAATTTGGCCAAAGAAAGAACTTTAATTTAATTAGTTTCTTTTTATCTCGATCAAGATCCTTGTTTTTAGAAAAAACCTGACAATCTTTTTTTACCCTATTCCCGTTGTCATATATCGTATTTTCATGCATACTTTTTCTATTTCTAGAATTGAAACAGGTGAGAATTCGCAACTCTCTACGACGTCTAGAGCATAAAATATTTTCAGGAACACAAAAATCATTCTGATTTTTGTCTTTATTTTCAGTCATCTTTTGATATCTTGGAACAGATTTACCAGAATTCTTTTTATCAACATAGCCTCTTTCTGGATATCTTTGATAAATTGGGTTTTGACTCTTATGAATCAATGAAATTGCTACGGTTTGATACATAATCAATTTTCCACCCCTATTTATAGACAGAACCACAGGAACTGGTTCGATAATCAATATTCCTGTTTTTATCAGTTCCGACATTTTAGGCTTGCGAAAATGCCTTAAATCCAAATCTCTGCTTTTCATACAGGATATACAAAGCCTTCCTGGATCTGCCTGTTTAAAGAAGAGAGAAATTAGTTCGATCTTTTCGATTAGTTTTTCAGTTACAGATTCTTCCCCCCCCTTTTTCCATTGCCAACGCAAAGCCTTTAACGGCAGAAGCAAAGCCTTGACTTCTGGTGGTCTCTTGTATTCGGGTTTCTTTTTCTTTCTGTCCCCTTTCATTTTCGATCTTGCAGATTTTTCTCCAACTTTCGATTCGTTTTCATTCGATGATATGACTTTATCTTTCTTTTCACCAACATTTTGATTTACATTCAAATCTAAATCTAAAAGAAGTGATTTGATCGGTATGACCCACGGTTTACTTATATACATATTATACAAAATGAATAATTTTGGGAAGAAGCAAGGTTCCCGATTGGATATGGAATTCAGAATTCTACAATCCAAATTTTTTCTATCTAGAGCTTTTTCTATATCTGGAATCAAAATCTCATTTTTTACTCCATAATTATTGAGAAGAATATTCTTCGGTATATCAAAAGGTTTGTCTTCATGTGTGTTGTAATTGGAAAAAATCATTTTATTTGCTTCTAATGATGATTTATATCCATAGTCCCCCTTAGCCGTATATATATTATATATATACGATAAAAGATCATATTTATATATTTTCTTTTTTAAAGTCTTTTTTTGTACTAATTCTCTTAAGAAGTCCTGATTCGTTTTTTTTTTTTTTTTTCTAAGGTGTTGATTGATTTTCTTTCTCTTTCTAAGGTGTTGATTGATTCTCTTTCTCTTTCTAAGGTGTCGCTTGATTTTCTTTCTCCATTTTTTTTTTGGTACTAATTTAGACCATCCAATCTCAGATAAATTATATTGATGATGACTCCTTAACCAATTTTTCCATTGATTCATTATAGAATCACCAGGGGTCTTATATCTTAATTCGGAATTGAATATTCCTTGTATTCCAACAAAATAATCCTTTATTTTCTTTTTAAGAAAAAGAGATGTTCCATGATATTGAAAATCGGATCTTAACTTATAGAAGTTAATAACCGGGGTTTGTGATAATCTGAAAAATACATATGCTTGTGACAAGAAAGTTACGTCACGAAATAGCTTTGAACTCGGATCAGTTACGGTTGAAAAAAGACGAAGCATTCTATTCTTTGTTTTACGAATTATTTCTCGATTTTCTTTATCCTCAATAATCCTTTTCATTGATTCAAGAAAAAACTTTACATTGATGCTAAGGGCATTAATAACATATTTAATAACATATAAAAAATTATCTATAAATAACCTTTCAATGAAAAGTTTTCTAAGACGACGTGATTTTCGTTTTAATCGCTCCTTTATTCTTTTTAATATTTTGAATATTTCCCAAATATTTGTTTGTAATTCTAATCTTTTACCATTAATATTTATACTTGGAATTCGAGATCTCTTTTTCTTATTTTTTTTCATTTTTTTTCTTTTTTCTTTTCGATTTCTCAATCTCTCCGTTATAGCATTTAATTCTATTTTTTTTATTTGTATCAATTTACTTCTCATCTGAATCAAAACGTGATCGGGAATGCGCCGTCTAGGCAATAGCCGAAGAGCTTTTTGATAGGTCAGAGGTTCTGAATCTTCTTCTTTTCTCTTCTTATATATATATATTTTTGTTTCTTTCTTTATAAAGAATGAAGTTGGATTTTTTTTTGAAAGTTCTTTTATTTTTTTTTTTATAAGTGGAATATTTTTGATGACCCATTTCATTCTTTCTTTTGAGACAGTTAGAAAGAATTTGATTCTTTCGTTTAATAAAACTAGAAACCGATTCCTTTTCAATTTTTTCATTTTTCTTAGTTGTTTCCAAATGGACCTAAACTGAGAAGGTTGCTTTCGGGGAGAACCAAAGGGCACTTCAGCTTCTTTTCCAAAAACTGTTAAAAAGCAATAACGCTCTTCTTGCACTTCTTTTTTCATTGCATCTTTATCTTTGTGCCAAGGCTTCAGACGAAAAGGAAATAGGATCTTTATTTGAAGACCGTCTGTTATCCAGTTTTCCGGAAATTCACCTTCTGCTTCTGGTATCGTTCCATCATGGGTACATATAATATACATTTCCTTATTCAAATCTTCAAAATCTTCCGACCATTCAGGAGGTTCAAATAAGAGCATACGAAGGACGTTTTTAGCTATTATCAATGAAGGGAATAGAATCCTTTTTCTAAAAAAAGATTGGATTAGTAATATCACACCTCTTATTGCTTGACCATAGTAAAGGGAATAGAGGTCCCAGGCTTCTGACCTTGCTAGAAGTGTTGCTTCATCGTCTTCTTCTATTTGAAACTCTTCTTTTTTTTTCCCTTCTTTTATCTTTTCTTTTGTAGAATCTGAAATTTCGAATTCTGCCTTTTTGTTTTTCCACATCCATTTATTAAAAATCAAAAAAAAGATTTTCGGTGGCTTGAGATTCGAATTGAAAATGAAATGGAAATAGGGGAATCTAGCTGTTCTGTCTATAAACAGTGGAGAGTGCGCCTGTAGTTGCAAGAACATTCTCCAGGTGACTGTTTTACGTCTTTGAGCACGCATGGATCCTCTGATTAGTTCTCGTCCAAAATCTGATCTTTTCCGATAACGTACCACATAATCTTCCTTTTTATCTTCCTCTTCCTCTTCTTTCTTCATTTTTTTTTTTTTAGTTTCTTTGCTATTTTGAGTCTTTTTCGTATTTTGAGTCTTTTTGGCATTATCAGTCTCTTTGGGATTATCAGTCTCTTTGATATTATCAGTCTCTGTATCCTTTAGATTCTCCTCAACATAAATCACTACGTATTTGCCCTCTCTCGTATGAATTTGAAAATGCTCTTCTTCCGGCGCTAGTTCCGACTCGTCTCTTAATCTGTATGACCATTTTGGGACTTTTTTACTGATTTCTTTTATTCCAACGGATCCTTTTCCATTTACAATTGTTTCATCCTTCGGATCAATTCTAACTGCATCGACTAAAACTTTCAAAATTCTCATCTGATCTTCCAATTTGAATGTTGATTTTTCATAAAATTGATTGATTAAGTTCAACAAAAAAAAACAAATTTCAGTTGGTAATGGTTTGATACTAAATAGATCTTCTTTTTGTTCAAATTTAGGATAATTAGGAGTGAGAAGTAGACCATGAATCTT